TGACCAACCCCAGGTCCAATAGAAGCAAGACCGACGGCCAACCCAGCAGCAATAACGGAAGCGGCAGAAATCAGTGGATTCATGATAAGTTCCTCACACCAAAATAAGTAAATAGTTAATGATACGATCAACTAAGAAATTATAACTTAATTATTCCATTGCTAAGATCTATACAGTCGAAGGAATTAAGAACTCTAAATTGAAGTAATGATATTATTGAATCATCAGAACTACATCGATATTTCTTTTTTTTTTAGTTTCTATTCACATAATTTTTGTGAATCCATATGACTTTTGTTCTTCCATTTCTTTCTTTTTTCCAAACCATTCTATTTTCATTTTTCGTTTTTTTTTGATTTGATCTCTTTATTCATTCAATATTCACTTTATTCATTTTAAAAATATTCAATTTACAATTACAAACGAAAGGGAAAGACTTCTATTCTATTGGAATCCCTATCTAAATTCACAGTATTAGATATTAATTAGATATATCTTTAGTTCATATATAACTAATTAATATCTAATATCATATATACATGTGTTTCTTCCATAACGTAAATCAAGTATTCATATCTTACATTCAATTGGATTCTAGAATCATTATTAACAAGAGTTATATTATAGCAATTAGATTACATACATCTAGTTCGGTTCCCCCTCCCCTAACTAATCTGTTTTTTGAAAATTTTGATTTTTCTTTTATTATTTGACCACATGGGTACAATCAATCTACATAGACAAATTCGTTAGATCGAATCATTGCATCGAAATATCAGTATTTGATTGATCTAAGTTAATGTAATTTATTATTTATTAAAATTCTCTTTTGGTCAATCGTTGAATTGGATGAAATCAACTTGAATGGGCATCATTCTATATATCATTCTATATAACAATAACATCTTTTTTTAAAATAGCGCGCCATAATACTATAAGTAATACCATAAGAATTATTATTCAGATTATGATTAATAATAGCTAATAATATTGAATATTGGAATGAAATGAACAAAACAATATAAAGAGAATATTCATTGGAGGGGGTATAAATGAACCGACTGGAATTTTAGGAAAAAGATCTTTTAGATCTCTTTCCTTTTTTTTACTTCCCTGTTTGTTGCAACTCTCTAATATCTCTAAGATCTTAAGCTTTTTTTACTATTATAGATCGTATATATTTTATTTATACCTAATTTATTATATAATTTATTATATCATTTTTATTATAATTTTTATATTTATATCTATTATGTTATGTTCCCCTAGCAGATTATCTTGATCCGCGCATATATTGTGTAAGTCTTACGTTAAAAAAAGCCTATTTCGAAAACTAGTCAATGATGACCCTCCATGGATTCGCCAATATAAGCCGCAGCTAAAGTTGCAAAAATAAGAGCTTGAATACCACTTGTAAATAATCCAAGTAACATGACAGGTATAGGAACGACTGAAGGTACTAAAGAAACAAGAACAACAACTACTAATTCATCAGCTAATATATTTCCGAAAAGTCGAAAACTAAGTGATAAGGGTTTTGTGAAATCTTCTAAGATATTAATGGGTAAAAGGATTGGAGTTGGTTGAATGTATTTACCAAAATAACCTAATCCTTTTTTGGTAAGACCCGCATAAAAATATGCTACTGACGTGAGTAAAGCTAAAGCAACGGTAGTATTTATATCATTTGTAGGTGCGGCTAATTCCCCATGAGGTAACTGTATGATTTTCCAAGGTAAAAGAGCACCTGACCAATTCGAAACAAAAATAAATAGAAACAAAGTTCCAATAAAGGAAACCCATGGACCGTATTCTTCTCCAATTTGAGTTTTGCTCACGTCTCGAATGAATTCAAGGACATATTCGAAGAAATTCTGACTGTCACTAGGAATGGTTTGTGGATTACGAACAGCTATAATAGCTGAACCTAATAAGATAGCAATTACAACCCAAGAAGTAATAAGTACTTGGGCATGGACTTGAAAACCTCCTATTTGCCAATAGAAATGTTGGCCGACTTCCACACCAGATATATCGTATAACCCTTTTAGTGTGTTGATAGAACATAATAGAACATTCATATTGCCCTCTAAAAGAAATAGAACTTTAAAAAATTATTTTGATTCAACCATCTATTTTTTGACTTGCCTACTTAAATTATATATTTTGGATATCAACTAATCGCATAATACCCCTAGTTACTTGTATCTCTTTTGTGTGATTAAGGAATCGTAACCGATTTCATAAATTTATGGAGTTCAAAAAAGAATTGATTTATCTTATTATTAATCACGGATTTCGTATATAGCTAGAACGACCCTCACAAATTGCAAATACTAATTTGTTAAGAATTAATCGGATTGAAGCTATAGCGTCATCATTTGCTGGAATCGAAATATCTGCGAGATCGGGGTCACAATTTGTATCGATTAAACAAATCGTTGGAATTCCCAAAATGATACATTCTCGAAGAGCCGTATATTCTTCTTGCTGATCAACAATTATTACAATATCGGGTAATCTCGTCATATATTTAATCCCGCCCAGATATGTTTGCAAGTGAGATAATTGTCTCTTCAACATAGCTGAATCTCGTTTCGGAAGACGGTGGAGTCTCCCCATCTTTTGTTCCGTTCTCAAGTCCCTGAACTTATGAAGTATGGTTTCCGTAGTATACCAATTCGTTAACATTCCACCGAGCCATTTTTTATTAACATAATGACAACGAGCCCTTATTGCAGCCCGTGCTACTGAATCAGCTGCTTTATTTTTGGTACCAACAATTAAGAATTGTTTTCCCTTACTTGCTGCATCAAAAACTAAATCACAAGCTTCTGATAAAAAACGAGCGGTTCTAATAAGATTTAGAATATGAATACCTTTACGCTTTGAAGATATATAGGGTGCCATTCTAGGATTCCATTTACTAGTACCATGACCAAAATGAATTCCTGCTTCCATCATCTCTTCCAAATTGATGTTCCAATATCTTCTTGTCATTTCTCTCCCCACACTTTCTCTCTTTTTTTTTAAAAAAAAAAAAAGAGACGAGGTACCCTGAAATAGAAATAAATAATTGTTCCGATGGAACCTTCTTTTCTACCTCTAACGGATATTAGCCGTTGATACACGATTCAAGCCATGAATTTCTTTCTATTCTATTTGTTATTATTTTTATTACCAAAAAAATGACCACAAATAGTTAAGAATCCGCTTTTAGGAATCATTAAATCCTCCCAATGATTGTTTGGGTGTATCGTGTAAATTCTTTGAAATGAAAAAATCAAATAATTCTCTGTGGTGGAACAACATATCTCTCATTTCCACCTCGAATAAATCATTCTTTTTGGTTTCGAAAGGAATGTTGTTAGATTGCCTTGAACGTTGCACTAATCCTTTGAATCCAGTACCAACGGGTACCATCCCCCCTAGAACAACGTTCTCTTTCAGACCTTTCAACCAATCGATACGACCTCGGAGAGCGGCTTTTGCTAAAACTCGAGCAGTTTCTTGAAAACTCGCTTCGGATATAAAACTTTGAGTATTTAGAGATGCTTTCGTTATTCCCAATAAGATGGCTCGGTAACAGCTCCCTTCTTCCAAAGCACGCCCTGTTCGTTCCGCCCGCAACAATTCAATTAGTTCTCCCGGTGAAAAAACATTAGCCATTCTATCTTCTGAAACCAACACTTTTGATGTTATTTGACGTACAATAATCTCTATATGTCGATTATGAATCTGCACTCCCTGAGATCGATAAACTTTTTGAATCTTATTAACCAAAGAGATACGACTTTGTACTATAGTTAGCTCAGCACCAATCAAGAATCCCCAGGGAATTCCAAGAATTTTTGCTATACGCTCGTTCCAACCCTCAATCCTCTTTTCTAGGTTCATCGATATTGAATCAATCGAACGAACTTCTAACACTTGTTCCACTTTTGGAAGACCTTGCGTTATATCTCCAGATCTCGATTTTTCATATATAAATGTAACTAATGTATCTCCTTTGTAAAGGATTTCTCCATAATGGCCATGAACAGTTGCTCCCAGAGTGGCCAAATAAGGTTTAGCTGATCTTATTACTACAGAGTTAATTTGAACAATTAGAACTTGACCCGATTTTAGGTGTGGTCCGTTTTTGGCTATACATACATTTTCACAAAGAAACTGCCCAAGGCTAATTATTGTAGATGTTTCTTCGCAATAATTATGATGGAGAAAATGCCAATTCAAATGGAATGGATTCAAAACGGTGTTACTGCATGGATCAGGATTATAAATCCTACCGTTTTCATCCATTAAATAATATTTAAATACTTGAAAAGTCTGTTTTAAATTGTCAAGTTGTAAATATTTAGTTACCGAGATCGGATTATAAGTTATTAAATAGTAAAATGAATCAAAATTCGCAATTTGAGGGGCTCTTCCTAATCCTAAAGGCCCCAAGGAATTCCTAATTGGAATTAGAGTATCTTTTTTCATCGATTCTTTTTTTATTACATTGTAATATTTTGCATCGTTGAATGGACCCATTTGAAAACAATTAGATGATGACAAAATTATCAAAGATTGGGATTCCTTATTCCTATTCAACAACGTACGAATAGTTACTTGATTTTGACTAAGTGATTGTTGAATCCTTGCCTTGGAATAAATAGAATAAAATGGATTGATATTCTTGGGATCTGACCTCTCACCAAAGATCAATCCTGAACCTGACGGATCTTTCCTTTTTCTAATATACGAAATATGGGATTTTACTAAATCGATTCGCAGGAAATCTCGAATTAGACCATTTGTATTTACTTCAACAAAAGAAGCGTGGGCCTCTTCAACAGAAGAACTTTTTTTGTCTTGGTCCCAATTCAACAATAAACAAGTCCGAACTAATTGAATACTTGTGCCATAAATTCCCCGAATTGGTTTGCCATTTCCATAAAGGATATAATTGAGAACTCTAAGTTCCAGATTATCCCTTTCGTGCAACAGATCCTGGG